ACTTGTATTTAGTTCTATCTGGTGATAAAACAAAAAAGGCAAACTCTTTCATTCCCTTTCCGTTAAATAAAAAATAAAAATAAAAAAATGAACAATTCTATAAGGTTGAATAAAAATTCGATTAATCGTTTGATATAATTGCTATGCTTAGTGTGTGACTCGTTGGTTTTTTTAGGATTATAGGATTCAACAAAATCGACCGGCCCGTAGTACGAACTGATAACTATAGAACTAATAATCAACTCATCGCTTCGCATTATCTGGATATAAGGAACCAGTCAAGATATGATATATGAGTCATATCATTGTAGCAACTGAAATCTTTTTTGCATAAACACAAAAGAAAAACCAATCTGATTATGAGTTGTAAAGCAATAAAAGTATACAGATAAATGGAAGGGTGAGAGAAAGATAGGAAAAGAAATATCAATGATATATAATTCCAATATGTAAGGTCTATGAGTCATCTCATATAAAGGGAATGTAATAAAGCATCAATACTGATTGATCCATAATTAGACAAATCGGTGCATAGAAGAAAAAATCAAGAGCCCTGAGCCAATAAAGACTGAGAAGGTTGACTCAAGAAAAAATTTCATTCATTAATAAATTTCATTAAGGGCTCCGTTGTAGAATTCAGACCTAACCATTAATCGAGAAGTGGTGGGGACGACAGAACCTGTGAATGCATAAGATTCTATTGAAAACGAATCCTAATGATTCATTGGGTAGGATGGCGGAACGAACCAGAAACCTATTCATTTATTCTGAGAGGTCATGTCATAGACTAATCTTACAATTGAATGTTGAAAGAGTAAATATTCGCCCGCGAATTTTTTTTTTATTTCTAAATTTTAGTCGATTCGATATGATAATATGATAATACAAAGGAAAAAGAAAATAAAGATTCATTATAACGATAACGTTATATAAAAACGACATTATCTATAAATAGAAGACGTGTTTAATTATATATTAAAACACAAAAAATTTAAAATTTATAATAGATATAGATTAGATAAAATTTAAAAGAATACCACGATTCCGTATATTATTCACCGTGTATATTATTTTAAAATTGTTTAATTCGCGAGGAGCTGGATGAGAAGAAACTCTCATGTCCAGTTCTGTAGTAGAGATGGATGTAATTGATAAACAACCATCAACTATAACCCCAAAAGAACCAGATTCCGTAAACAACATAGAGGAAGAATGAAAGGAATATCTTATCGAGGCAATCGTATTTGCTTCGGTAGATATGCTCTTCAAGCGCTTGAACCCGCTTGGATCACATCTAGACAAATAGAAGCAGGGCGGCGAGCAATGACACGAAACGCACGCCGCGGTGGAAAAATATGGGTACGCATATTTCCAGACAAACCCGTTACAGTAAGACCTACAGAAACACGTATGGGTTCGGGGAAAGGATCTCCCGAATATTGGGTAGCTGTTGTTAAACCCGGTAGAATACTTTATGAAATGAGCGGAGTAGCAGAAAATATAGCCAGAAGGGCAATTTCAATAGCGGCATCCAAAATGCCTATACGAACTCAATTCATTCTTTCGGGATAGGGATGTAGAAACAAAGGAAAGGGGTCTTTTGTATGAAAAAAAAAATTGCAGGTTTTTTGTTTTGAACAAATAATATTTCTTTATTTTTTTTTTTATTTAGACCCTTGCATTGAAAACAAAAAAAATCGATAAAAAAACGATATGATTCAACCTCAAACCCATTTAAATGTAGCGGATAACAGCGGAGCCCGAGAATTGATGTGTATTCGAATCATAGGAGCTAGTAATCGACGATATGCTCATATTGGTGACGTTATTGTTGCTGTAATCAAGGAAGCCGTACCAAATACACCTCTAGAAAGATCAGAAGTAATCCGAGCTGTAATTGTGCGTACTTGTAAAGAACTCAAACGCGACAACGGTATGATAATACGATATGATGACAATGCTGCAGTTGTTATTGATCAAGAAGGAAATCCTAAAGGAACCCGAATTTTTGGCGCGATCGCCCGGGAATTAAGACAGTTAAATTTCACTAAAATAGTTTCATTAGCACCCGAAGTATTATAAGGGAAGGCCGTAATATAGTTATAGTATTTGGTATTTGAATGAAACCGATTAATTAGTAGATTGTTTATATATCACGTATATACCTTTAATAATTCAGAAATAAAGATAAATAAAAAAAGAAAAAGAGCATGTTGATTATATCAAAATTTGGGGGCAACAAAAATCTTAGTTTATCATGAGTAAAGACACTATTGCTGACATAATAACCGCTATACGAAATGCTGACATGAATAAAAAAAGAACAGTTCGAATACCATCTACTAACATCACTGAAAATATTGTTAAAATCCTTTTACAAGAAGGTTTTATTGAAAACGTGAGAAAACATCAGGAAAGCAATAAATATTTTTTGGTTTTAACACTACGACATAGAAGAAATAGAAAAGGATCGTATAGAACTGTTTTAAATTTAAAACGGATCAGTCGACCCGGTTTACGAATATATTCTAACTATCAAAAAATTCCTAGAATTTTAGGCGGAATGGGGATTGTAATTCTTTCTACTTCTCGAGGTATAATGACAGACCGAAGGGCTCGAATAGAAGGAATCGGCGGAGAAATTTTGTGTTATATATGGTAATCTTTCTGATAGACGAATTATACGAAGAACTTTCATATTTGTGAAAAAAGAGAAAGGACAACTTTATAATATTACCCCTCTTACATTAGTTGATACTTCAAAGCGGTTTTACCTGGAATGAAACAAAAAAAGATTCATGAGGGTTTAATTACTGAACAACTTACCAATGGTATGTATCTTCCGGGTTCGTTTAGATTTGAGATAATGAAAATATGATTCTGGTTTTTGTTTCGGAAAGGATTCGACGTTGTTTTATACGTATACTACCAAGAAATAGAATAAAAATTGAGGTAAGTCCTTATTTCAACCAAAGGACGTATAGTTTATAGACTCCAAAGCAAAGACTCGAATGATTCGGTGGTTTTTTCAATTTCAACATTCTTTCGTGGGGATACAATTCGAAGTTAAAAATTTCAAGAAACTTATTTTCTTCCAATAAATAGTAAGAAAAGGAATGACAAATATGAAAATAAGGGCCTCTGTTCGTAAAATTTGTGAAAAATGTCGATTGATCCGTAGGCGGGGACGAATTATAGTAATTTGTTCCAACCCGAGACATAAACAAAGACAAGGCTAATCTTTCTAAAGCAAAAAAGACTCTCGAAATCAAAAGTAACCGATGTACAGATGTACAAATAAATAAGTAAAAAAAAATAAGGATACGTTTTGACATGAAATGGATATATCCATATATCTCTGACTTATATTTATGAGATGATAAAATATGGCAAAACCTATACCAAAAATTGGTTCACGTAGAAATAGACGTATTGGTTCACGTAAGAATGCGCGTAGAGTACCAAAGGGAGTTATTCATGTTCAAGCAAGTTTCAATAATACGATTGTGACTGTTACAGATGTGCGGGGTCGAGTAATTTCTTGGTCCTCCGCCGGGGCTTGTGGATTCAAGGGTACAAGAAGAGGTACACCATTTGCCGCTCAAACCGCAGCAGGAAATGCTATTAGGACAGTAGTGGATCAAGGTATGCAACGAGCAGAAGTCATGATAAAAGGCCCGGGTCTCGGAAGAGATGCGGCATTAAGAGCTATTCGTAGAAGTGGTATACTATTAAGTTTCATACGCGATGTAACCCCTATGCCACATAATGGCTGTAGGCCCCCTAAAAAAAGGCGTGTGTAAAAATAAACATTGAAGAGATTTCAAGAGAAATAAATAATTCAATGATTTGATCAAATAATATACTATGGTTCGAGAGAAAGTAACAGTATCTACTCGGACACTACAGTGGAAGTGTGTTGAATCAAGAGCAGACAGTAAGCGTCTTTATTATGGACGCTTTATTCTGGCCCCACTTATGAAAGGTCAAGCAGATACAATAGGAATTGCGATGCGAAGAGCTTTGCTCGGAGAAATAGAAGGAACATGTATCACACGCGCAAAATCTGAGAAAATACCACATGAATATTCTACCATAATAGGTATTCAAGAATCCGTACATGAAATTTTAATGAATTTGAAAGAAATTGTATTGAGAAGTAATCTATATGGAACTCGTAACGCGTCTATTTGTATCAAGGGTCCTGGATATGTAACTGCTCAAGACATTATCTTACCACCTTCTGTGGAAATCGTTGATAATACACAGCATATAGCTAACCTAACGGAACCAATTAATTTGTGTATTGAATTACAAATCGAGAGGAATCGCGGATATCGTATAAAAACGCCAAATAACTTTCAAGACGGAAGTTATCCTATAGATGCTGTATTCATGCCTGTTCGAAATGCGAATCATAGCATTCATTCTTATGTGAATGGGAATGAAAAACAGGAGATACTTTTTCTCGAAATATGGACAAATGGAAGTTTAACTCCTAAAGAAGCACTTCATGACGCCTCCCGGAATTTGATTGATTTATTTATTCCTTTTTTACATGCAGAAGAAGAAAACTTACAGTTAGAAAACAATCAACACAAAGTTACTTTGCCCCTTTTTACTTTTCATGGTAGATTGGCTAAACAAAGGAAAAATAAAAAAGAAATCGCATTGCAATATATTTTTATTGACCAATCAGAATTGTTCCCCAGGGTCTATAATTGCCTCAAAAGGTCCAATATACATACATTATTGGATCTTTTGAATAACAGTCAAGAAGATCTTATGAAAATTAAACATTTTCGCATAGAAGATGTAAAACATATATTGAACATTCTAGAAATATAAATAGAAATATAAAAGCATTTCGAATAAATTTTAATGGGTTATTTAATTTTTTTTTCTAAAGTTTTTGTATAAAAAGATAAAAATGAGTTTTGAATCTTTAGCACAATTAATATATTCGGAATAGGTCCAAAATTAAATTGAATAGATGTATC